CGTCCAAGACCATACAGATTGATAGATAGAATGGCGATTTATTTGCTGAAGAAGGAGGTTGATTGCAAAAAGCATAACTATACTTAACAAAAAAACACTCAAAAAAGACAACATACGACGAAACTTTTTTGTTGCTGTCGGAAAAAGGAGAAGACCCCCCCCTATTACCATAGGAATTGGAAGTGTAATAAAAGGGATGATCCAGGAATATTGATATGTATGTTCCATATAAAAAGTTTTTTTCTAATATTGAATTGTTTCTTACTCACTCGTTCTTGTCCCTTTTCAAATTTCAAAAGAGAAAGTCAATAAAAAAGCAAAATATGTAAAACCTAACTAAAATTGGATATTCTTAATTATTATTATGAATCTTTTCAAAACACGGCACATATTCAAATCACGAAGTTAGAGTTGGTCAAATAACAAATAATATAACTGACTTATCAGTCAAAAATAAATACTGACTTTTATTTAAGAACGTTTTTGATGAAGACCCAAAAAAGGGGAAAAGTTTAATTTTCTTTTTATGCGGAATTACGAAAAATTTCTATATCTACTATAAAACCTATATAAAAAAGACCCATATAATAAAGAATACATATTTCTATGCATAAAGAAACAATAAAGAATTCATTTTGATATGAATCAGAAAAAGAAGCACAAAACTTGAGACAATCAAATTAAAACCCGTTTTTTAGTTCATTTATCCGTAATCATTAATTGATTCTTTTTGAAGGTTTAGTTTAATTCTCTTCCATTATCAAAATATATAAAAAGATATTTATGCTTGGAGGAAGTTCTATAGTATTATATTCATTATTATATTAATAATATTAATTTTTAAATTAACATACGTTCCATGGAACGAAAAAAACAAAGTATGAAATTTAAAGAAGTAAAGAAAAAAAATTTCTTTTTTTTTTTTCTAAAAGAAATCCATCCTTAGATAGACTAACTAATGTAATCTCCTTTCACTTTTTTTATTTTTATTTTAAAATCAAAATTAGGTATACTTCCCTTTCGAAGAAATAGCAAGCAATGAATCCCTTCTTTTAGCAAGATAGTAGGATTTAAAGATTCATCAATACTGAATCGAAAAGAAAAAAACAATTATTTTTTAACTAAAAATGTCTTTCACATCCAATTATAGCAATGAGTGACCTCTCAACTTTTAAATGGCCGTTCCAAAAAAGCGCACTTCTATATCAAAAAAGCGTATTCGTAAAAATGTTTGGAAAAGAAAGGGATATTGGGCAGCGTTGAAAGCTTTTTCATTATCGAAATCTCTTTCGACCGGGAATTCAAAAAGTTTTTTTTGTCCGACAAAAAAAAATAAACAATCAAAGGTTGAAAAAACCTAAATAAGTTTGATTCTAAGAAAAGTCTTGTTGTTTGTCTAATTTCAACTCTAAAATATAAAAAAATAAGGATTGTCAGTCACTAATATTTTGAATTGATCAATATTTATCAATATTTAATTGAACTCATTCTTTCTTTTAGAATAGGTAGAAAACGAAGTCTGTTATCGACTGAATTCAAAAAAGGTTTTTTGGTTAAAAACAGACTCAAAAAAAAATACAAAAGACAATGTTTCAACTTTCTTTTTAGTCTCTTTTATCCGTTCTGGGATGGGGATTTTCATTTCCCCATCGGTTCTTAGGACTTATCACTACCTATCAATCACCATCAAAAAATTCTTATTTAGAACGTTCAAAAAATGAAACGAGTTTCGATTCATCACTTTTTTATTCACTAACCTAAAAAATATTGCCTTGAATTGACTCTTTCAATCTTGACGATTGAATAATAATGAGTTATTATGATTTCTAGCAAGGGAAGCCGCTATGGTGAAATCGGTAGACACGCTGCTCTTAGGAAGCAGTGCTAGAGCATCTCGGTTCGAGTCCGAGTGGCGGCATATACGAGTTCCTAGAACGAAAACACTTACTTATTTCAATTCTATTCAATTCTAAGAATAATATTATTATTAATATTATTATTTATTATATAGATATATAATAATAATCATTATCGATAAAACATCATTTGAAATAATGAGGGGGGCTTTTTTTTTTATGATATTTTCGACTTTCGAGCATATATTAACTCATATATCCGTTTCGGTTGTTTCCATTGTAATTACAATTCATTTAATAACCTTATTAGTTGATGAAATAAGAGAACTCTATTATTCGTCAGAAAAGGGTATGATAACTACCTTTTTCTGTATAACTGGATTATTAGTTACTCGTTGGATTTTTTTGGGACATTTACCATTAAGTAATCTATATGAATCATTACTCTTTCTTTCATGGAGTTTAACCATTATTCATATAATTCCTTATTTAAAAAAAAATAAAACCCTTTTAAATCTAATAACCGCGCCAAGTGCACTTTTGATTCAGGGCTTTGCTACTTCCGGTTTTTTAACTGAAGTGCATCAATCTACAACATTAGTACCCGCTCTTCAATCTCAGTGGTTAGTGATGCATGTAAGTATGATGATATTGGCCTATGCAGCCCTTTTATGTGGATCATTATTAGGAGTAGCTCTTCTAGTCATTACATTTCGAAAAATAACAAAGATTCCCTTTAAAATTAAAAATAATAATTTTTTAAATGAATCTTTTTTTTTTGATGAGATTCAATACATGAACGAAAGCGGCACTGTTTTACGAAACACTTTTTTTCTTTGTTGTAACAATTATTATAGGTCTCAGTTGATTCAACAATTAGATTGTTGGGGCTATCGTATTATTAGTATCGGCTTTATCCTTTTAACTATAGGTATTCTTTCAGGAGCAGTCTGGGCTAACGAGGCATGGGGATCATATTGGAACTGGGACCCAAAGGAAACTTGGGCTTTTATTACTTGGGCAATATTCGCAATTTATTTACATACTAGAACACATAAAAAATGGAAAGGTCTAAATTCTGCAATTGTGGCCTTTATAGGCTTTCTTTTAATTTGGATATGTTATTTCGGAGTTAATTTATTAGGAATAGGACTGCATAGTTATGGTTTATTTCAATTAATATCTAATTGAATTGAGGACGCGGGTCTGATAAAAATAAACATAGGGCAGCATATAAGTCTATATAAAAAACATTGTGTAAACGAACCATTTGAATCACTCATTGCTTGATTCAAATGGCTCTGTAAAAAGCCCTACTTTCTAGTTACAATTTTTTTTTACGTTAAAAAAAAGTCGAAAAATACTTTTCCACTTCTATTCTTTTTTAGGATTCTTAAAAAATTAATAATTAGATAAAATAGCCTCAACCTTGTCAACGGATAATGAGAAAACGAAGTCTGGATAAATCCCGATACCTATTACGGGTAGAAGAATAGAAAGTGAAACAAATAACTCGCGCGGGCCAGAATCAAAAAAAGAGGAGTTTGGAGCATTAAATAACTTGTATCCATAGAACATCTGGCGTAACATAGACAATGAATAAATTGGAGTTAATATCACTCCAAGTGCCATCACAAAAGTAATTAGTATTTTTGGCAGTAAAAGATATTTTTGGCTAGTAATGATTCCAAAAAAAATTATTAATTCTGCAAAAAAACTACTCGTGCCCGGTAATGCAAGAGAAGCCATCGATGAGATACTGAACATTGTAAATGTTTTTGGAACAAAAAAAGCAGTTCCTCCCATTTTGTCGAGATAAAGAAGACGCATTCTATCATAAGTGGTACCTGCCAAGAAAAAAAGCGCAGCACCAATAAATCCATGAGATATTATTTGTAAAACGGCTCCGTTGAGTCCCGTATCGCTTAAACAGCTAATTCCTATAATTATAAAACCCATATGAGATACTGAGGAGTAGGCTATTCTTTTTTTTAAATTACGTTGACCGGGAGATGTTGAAGCTGCATAAATTATTTGTATTGTGCCTAGTATTATCAACCATGGAGAAAATAAAGAATGAGCATGGGGCAATAATTCCATATTGATCCGAACCAATCCATATGCTCCCATTTTTAATAAGATTCCGGCTAGAAGCATACAAGTACTGTAATGTGCCTCGCCATGAGTATCTGGTAACCAGGTATGTAAAGGGATAATCGGTAATTTTACAGCAAAAGCTATAAGAAATCCAATATAAAGTATTATTTCCAGCACTAATGGATATGATTGATTGGCTGATGTTTCAAAATTTAATGTTGGTTCAGCGGAACCATATAAACTGATACCCAGAGTTCCTATTAATAAAAAAATGGAACCCCCTGCGGTGTATAAAATAAACTTTGTAGCTGAATACAAACGTTTCTTTCCCCCCCACATGAATAAAAGCAGATAAACGGGAATTAATTCTAACTCCCACATGATGAAAAAAAGTAAAAGATCTCGAGAAGAAAATAATCCTATTTGACCACTATACATTGCTAGCATCAAAAAATGGAATAATCGGGAATCTCGAGTAACTGGCCGAGCCGCTAAAGTAGCTAAAGTAGTGATAAATCCTGTTAGTAAAATGGGTCCTACAGAAAGTCCGTCTATCCCCAATCTCCAATAAAAATCAAAAAAATTGACCCATTTATAATTCTCCGAAAATTGAATTAATAAATCATCCGACTGGAAATAATAACAAAATGCGTAGGTCATTAAAAGCAGTTCTAAAATGCATATACATATAGCATACCATCTAATTACTTTATTCCCTCTCTGAGTTTGAGGTAGAAATAAAATTAAGGAACCTGTTGATATCGGAAAGACTACAAAGAATGTTAACCAAGGAAAAGAATTCATGGTAAAGACAAGATACGCTTGGACCAGAAAAACAAACCCGTGCTCAAAACAGAATATCCTTCTATTTTTTGTTTTGAGGACGGGTTTTGTCGATAAAAAAAAATGTATTCAAATTTAAATAGTGTTGTCGGAAACCTATTAATAAGCTAGACCCATGCTTCTAGTTGTTTCATGCCATAAATAAACTCGAACACTCAAGAAATCCGTTGGGCAGGCCGATTCACATCTTTTACAGCCAACACAGTCCTCTGTTCGTGGAGCGGAAGCAATTTGCTTAGCTTTACATCCGTCCCAAGGTATCATTTCTAATACATCTGTGGGACAGGCTCGGACACATTGAGTACACCCTATACATGTATCATAAATCTTTACTGAATGTGACATTGGGTCTATAAACTTTTGAACGTCATAAATTTTCGATCTAGTCGTTTTGTAACTCAATAATATTTTTAGACATAAGATGAATCAAAAATTGACCAGAATTTTTTGAATCAATTCTGGATTGAGGTATGTACATGAAAGAGGGCCAAGAGACTTTCATTTCTTAAATTTTAACAAACATGAATATATATAGATATAGAATTCAGGAATATTTTAATTTATATGAATAATACTACTTATTCAATAAATTTGCTTGATTGATACGAGTTGATTTTCTGTTACGATAGATTGACGAAATGATAGCCAGTCCAACAGCTGCTTCAGCCGCTGCAATAGCTATAACAAAAATTGAGAAAATATTTCCTTTTAATTGACGACTATCAAAAAAATCAGAAAATGTTACGAAATTTATATTAACTGCATTCAGTAGAAGTTCAAGACACATAAGAGCTCTAACCATATTTCGGCTCGTGATCAATCCATAAATACCGATACAAAATAAAAAGGAACTCAAAACAAGTATATGCTCGAGTATCATTGACCAACTCCTTATCAATTTTTATTTCTTTCAATAAGACAATAAGAGTAAAAATAAAACTTTATATCAATATGAACAAAAATTCTACAGAATCCGTTGAGTCAAATATAACAAGTACATAAAAACCATATATTAGTAATAAATTCAAATTGAATAAAAAGAAAAAGAACTTGAAAAGAAGTTCTATTTATAATCGAAATAGAGAAAAATTGATACATGAACAAAGAATTTTTAAATAGAATGAAACCTGGTGCGATAAGATAAAACAAAGTTGAATTCAGATTTATTTGGGTAGTTCTAAGGCTTTAATACTATTATTGACGAGCCACAGCAATTGCGCCTATTAATCCAACTAAAAGAATTATCGAAATTAGTTCAAATGGAAGAAAAAAATCTGTTGATAAATGAATTCCAATTTGTTGACTATTAGTTATCAAATCTTTCTCGAGAATCTGGTTTGATCTTGTCGTCCAAATAACGCTGTACCAAGATGTATCTGGAATAGTAGCAATTAATAAAACAAAAATACTTGTACAAACCAGCGAAGTAACCCCGCCTCCAACGGTCCAAAGAGAAAAAGCTTTGGAATAGTCTGAACCATTTATGAACATCACAGCAAATATGATTAAAACATTTATTGCGCCTACGTAAATAAGGAGTTGTGCAGCAGCTACAAAATAGCTGTTTGATAAAACATAAAATAAAGATATACAAATAAGAACCAACCCTAACGAAAACGCGGAATAAATTGGGTTGGTAAGTAATACGACCCCTAAAGCAAATGATATAAGACCCAATCCCAGAAAAACTAAAAGAAAATCATGTATTGGTCCAGTCAAATCCATTTTACGTATAAAGAAAAGATAAATCCATCGAATTTTTTTTCATAACCTTATTGACTCGACCAGGAAAAAATTTTTCTGATATGTTCCTAATTGAATAAAATCCTATTGAATTCAATCCGAAATGGTATGAATTGATGTAGGTATAACTATGGGAAAAATACTATTCCTTACCCAAAAAGAAAGTGCGATATTAGACAATAATATTGAAAAATAAATTTTTATTTTTATCTTTCGAAAAAAAAATTACGTAAAGATTAATCAATTTTAAATCAAAACTGGATAGGTTTTGAGTAAAAATAAAGTCGCAACTCTCATAATCAATCCAACCACCAAACCAATAGTTGGGATTACTAACGATTTTATTGACTAAACAAAACAAAAAAACCTCATTTCTCTAGTTTTAGTAATTATTCTTTCATTTTTAATTTTGTATTTTTTGAATTGAAGGGCCCAGCCCACTCCTGTTTAGTTGGGGGAAGGTTGAAATTGTTCGAATTGTATAATCGTCAATTACTGATGTTGGTAAACGACCCAAAGCAATTTGATTATAATTCAATTCATGACGATCATAAGTCGAAAGCTCATATTCTTCAGTCATTGATAAACAGTTTGTTGGACAATACTCAACGCAGTTACCACAAAATATACAGATTCCGAAATCAATACTGTAATTAAGCAATCGTTTCTTTCGAATATGAGTTTCGAATTGCCAATCAACAACGGGTAAATCTATAGGACATACACGAACACATACCTCACAAGCAATACATTTATCAAATTCAAAATGGATTCGACCGCGGAAACGTTCCGATGTAATTAATTTTTCATAAGGGTATTGAATAGTTACAGGTAAACGATTTGCGTGGGATAAGGTAACCATAAAACTTTGCCCAATGTACCTTACAGCTCGTATTGTTTGTTGACCATAATTTAATAACCCAGTCACCATAGGGAGCATATTAGAAATATTTCGGAATAATTTGATTTTTGTTTATTTCTCTTGTTTGAAGCAAGTAGGGAATATAGACTATACCATTCCATTAAAGTTAGAGTGAAAAAAGTTGTGAAGAAGTTGTTAATAATAGATTTCCTAGAGAAATAGGTAAAAGAAATTTCCATCCAAGATTTAACAGTTGGTCCATTCTTAACCTAGGTAAAGTCCATCTTGTTGTGATGGAAATGAACAAAAAGAAATAAGTTTTAGCCAATATAATAAAGATACCTGTTGTTATTTCAAAAACTCCACTCACTTTATTGAATTCAAAAAGCTCAGGAACAAAAATGTACGGAATAGAAATATTCCAACCGCCCAAGTAAAGAACTGTTACAAATAAGGAAGAAACTAATAGGTTTAGATAGGAAGCAACATAAAATAAACCAAATTTTATACCCGAATATTCAGTTTGATAACCGGCTACTAACTCTTCTTCCGCTTCTGGTAAATCAAAAGGCAATCTTTCACACTCTGCTAGGGAAGAAATTAGAAAAACAATAAATCCTATTGGTTGTCGCCACAAATTCCACCCCAAAAGACCATATTTCGACTGCGCCTCAACTATATCAACTGTACTTGAACTATTAGATAATCATAGTCGATAATAGCATAGTTGCTCCTATCGCTATTACAGAACCATACATGAGATTTTCACCTCATATGGCTCCTCGAGGGTCATAAATAAATATCTAAGGGCCGAAGCCTATTCTCTTTATTTTTATATATTTGTCATATGGGTTCTTATTTTGTAGAATAGATAGGATCCAAACGCCCTCAATTAGACCACTGAAATTCTGTCTGTTATTATTCTAATTTAAATTCGAATTTAAAGAAGGAGAAAGTACTTCTGAATTGATCTCATCCTTATTCCTTATAATATAATAATTTTTATTTTTTTTCTAACTTTATATTACAATCAAATACTCCTTGTAGATTTGTATAAATAAAAATTTCAACCTATTATTTTTTAGATTACAAAAAAAAGAATTACTTTTTTATTCTATTGTATTGTGATTTTATTTTTTTGAGTGTTAGGGATATTTTTTTCCTAGCCTTGTTTATTTTTCTTAGAAAAAAGGGCTTAAACAAAAAAGTAAAAAGGTAAAAGTAAAGGGTTATTTCGTTTCTGATAGTCATTTTTATAATTTGTGGATAGGAGCATACTCTGGATCGGAATTGTGGGAAGTACTACCTGATTATTTCTACCAATTTAAAGCCCCAATTAGTTTTCTTTTCATACTTTGTATTTTACTATTATTTTATTTTTGCAAAAATATCCTTTGGGATAATTTTGATACAATCTCCATTACTAATCCGTTGTCTATCTTGGTGTTCCTAACCATCCACGCGTTTTTGCTCAATCCCCCATTATGGTAATACATATTTGGTAATACACGCCAAATATAGTAAAAAAGCAATATGGTTGATCATTATGAACCCGCTTCAAGACAGGAGGACTAATCATCCAATCCTGGGGTAAAAGCTCTCTTCTGCTTTTATTTTTTCCGCTTGCCTCTTGTACTTAGGATAATGAGACTCAATATTTATATTTACTGCGAATTTGTAAGCTGTTTTCTTTCACTCATATAACTATCTGATTTCGCTCATAAACTTAAACGCTAACTAGAACTCGAAAAAAGAAAATAAACAGCTCCATCCAAGTTATTTCGCTTCTTATTTACACAGTTTCTTATACTTATAAAGAAGTAGTAGATAAAAATTTATGTTTCAACGACTCACACGTAGAGATATTGATAACACACATAGAGTTAATGGTATTTCATAACTAAGCGATTGAGCAGCAGCTCGTAGACCACCTAAAAAAGAATATTTATTATTGGATGCATATCCTGACATAAGAAGTCCAATGGGGGCAATACTTGAAATAGCAATCCATAAAAAAACACCAATCTTTAGATCAGCTAAAACAAGGTGATAGCCAAAAGGAATTACTGAATAGCTTAGTAGAATTGATATAACTGCTATGGATGGTCCAATACTGAATAAACTAGTATCTCCTCGAGATGGAAGAATATTTTCTTTAAAAAGCAGTTTAACCCCATCGGCGAGAGCTTGAAGAATTCCTAAAGAACCGGCATATTCGGGTCCAATACGTTGTTGTACTCCTGCGGCTATTTCTCTTTCTAACCACACAATTACTAGTACGCCTATTGTTATTCCCAATACAAGAGTCAAAATCGGAAGCAGCATCCATATACTCTTAAAAATTTCGTTTAAAGATTCTAATCTGGAAAAAGAGTGTATATTTTGTATTTCTGTTGTATCAATTATAATTATCATTTCAACGATCAACTTCCCCCATAATGATATCTATGCTACCTAGTATTGTCATAATATCAGCCAATTTCATTCTTTTAACTAACTGAGGAAGAATTTGCAAATTGAGAAACCCTGGGGGGCGGATTTTCCATCTCCAAGGAAAACCACTCTGGTCTCCTATCAGAAAAACTCCCAATTCCCCTTTTGGAGCTTCCATTCTTACATAAAGTTCTTGTTTCGATAATTCAAAAGTAGGAGAGGTCTTTTTACTAATGAATCTATATTCAAAATCATTCCAGTCTATATCCCTTTCTCTATCAAAACATCGTATTTCTAAATTTTCATACGGACCTCCCGGAATTCCTTCCACGGCCTGTTGAATAATTTTTATGGATTCTCTCATTTCATTGATTCGTACTAAATAACGAGCTAATGAATCCCCTTCCTTTTGCCACGGGACTTCCCAATCAAGTTCGTCGTAACATTCATAATGATCCACTTTGCGAAGATCCCATTGCATTCCAGAAGCTCGTAGCATTGGCCCGGATAAACCCCAATTTATTGCTTCCTCTATACCAATAACACCTACTCCCTCAACTCGTTCTAAAAAAATAGGATTTCGCGTAATAAGTTTTTGATATTCAGCTGCCTTTGTTAAAAAATACTCGCAGAAATCCAAGCATTTATCTATCCATCCATGAGGTAGATCAGCCGCTACTCCTCCGATACGAAAAAAATTATGCATCATTCTCATACCAGTCGCAGTTTCGAATAGATCATATACCAATTCTCTTTCTCTGAAAATATAGAAAAAAGGGGTCTGTGCTCCAATATCCGCCATAAAGGGTCCAAGCCATAACAGATGAGAAGCTATACGACTCAACTCTAGCATAATTACTCTTATATGGCTAGCTCTTTTAGGTATTTGAATATTTCCCAGTTGTTCGGGTCCGTTTACAGTTATTGCTTCTGTGAACATTGTAGCTAAATAATCCCAACGTGTTACATAGGGTAGATATTGTATAATTGTTCGGTTTTCTGCAATTTTTTCCATCCCTCTGTGTAAATAACCTAATATGGGTTCACAGTTAATAACATTTTCGCCATCTAGAGTAACGATTAGTCGAAGAACACCGTGCATTGATGGGTGGTGCGGGCCCATATTGACTATCATGAGGTCTTGTTTTGTAGATGGTATATTCATAGGTTTTTCCTCGATTCATTCTTTCATAACTTATTGAAAACGAAAGGAAATTTATAAAAATTCAAAATTGAAGAAAAATTGAAGATTTATTACTAATTAAAAAAAAAGAATAAATAGAAAAAAATAATTCAAAATTAACTTTTCAACTTAACGCATTTTTGGTTTCCGAAGATCCAACTGACTAATTAATTGTTTATAACGTACTTCATTTGTCTTTGACAAATAAGCCAACAGTCGTTGGCGTTTTCCTATAATTTTCCGTAAGCCCCTCTGGGATAAAAAGTCTTTTCTATGCAATTCCAAATGTGAAGTAAGTCTTCGTATCTTATTGGTAAAACGGAATACTTGAAATTCAGTGGATCCCTCGTTTTTTTTTTTTTCTTCTTGGGAAATAACTGAGATGAATGAATTTTTAACCATAAAATGAAATCTTTTCCCCTACTTAAATTTTAAAAATCATATTATAAAACTAATATAATTATAAATAGATAATATTATATATTATCTAAAATATTAATTAGTTTTTAATTAGTTTTTAAAGTATAATATATTTTTTTTTTTTAAGTATAATATATATATATTGATATATATATATATATTGATATAGTGAGTGATCAGTAATACTAATTGATCTGTAAAAATAATACCAAAATTAGATTGAAAAAATATGTTGTTAATTTAACAAAATATATCAGAATAGAATGAAAAACTAGACATGCGTGTATCTTTTTGTCTTTAGGCAGCAAATACGCTCTGGAATAGAGGAAAAACTTATTAGTAAAAGTTTTTTAATCGTGGATACAGATGTATTCTTACCATACTAAAACGACTCCCATTATTAGTATCAAACCAATAGCGATTCATACAAGCTAAATCTTCTAATCGAAAATTGGGCCAAAGAAAGAGTTTAAATTTAATTACTTGATTTTTATTTTTTAATTTTTTGTTATCTCGATAAATCTTTTTGGTTTTATTCGAAATATTACTACGGGTTTTGGTGTTATTTCCATTAAAAAATTCGTTATTTATCTTATTATCTTTTTGATTCTTGGAATTAAAGGAATTAAAAGATAGTAGAATTCTCAACTCTCGGCATTGCCGAGGAGATAAAGTATTTTCAGAAATAAGCAAATCATAATAATTTTTCTTTTTATTTCCTGTGGACTTATCCCAATTCTTTGTATCCGCATAGTTTTTTTCTTCTTCTTTTTTATTCATTTTTTGTTTATTCTTATGAACCAATGAATTTTTTAAGGTTTGATAGAGAAGAAAGTGTCCTCCATTTTTGACAGCCAGGCGAACTGGTTCGATAATAAATATTCCCTTTTTTAGAAATTCTGTAAGACTCAAATCGTTGTCAATTAGCAGAAAATCGATACCTATTTCTCCCCTTTGAATAGAGGATAGAGTCGCTCCATTTGGATTTATTGATTTAAGCAGGAAACAATAAACTTTCATAGTATTGACTAATTTTTTTTTTACAGAAGTATTCCATTTTAATTGAAAACATAAAGGTCTTTGTAGGAATAAAAAAAGCTCCGCTTCCATAGAACCTTTGTAGTTTTTTTTTTTCATGTCTGATTCTGCAAAATTGTCTTCAAGATATTTTTCTTGGTTTAAGCAAACTGATCCAAAATCTACTAGTTCTTCAGATTTTTCACTAAGATTGTCATTTCTAGTCAAATCGAAAAGAAGTAATTTGATTGGTATGGTCCAAGGTTTTTTCTTATATGCATTGTAAAGTATCAAATTTTTTGGGAAGAGCCAAAGTTCCAAATTGCATATGGAATCGCTTAGTAGTCTTTCATTCATTAGTTCCAAATTGCATATGGAATCGCTTAGTAGTCTTTCATTGTAAAGGTAGGTCAGTTTTAGGTTTTTTTTTTTTTTTGTTCCAGTATCAATCCAAAATTCAATTTGGATTCTTTTTTTAAGAAAAAAATAGAAAATACTCCAATCCAAATATTTTCTATCCCGATTTTGTTCTATCTCCAGAGTCTCGTCTTCTTCCAGACAGTTAGTAATAGAAACACCTTCTGACCCACGAATAAATTTGCGTTTAGGTATCGTAAAATTATAGAAAATTCCTTGCTTAGTTTTTGTTTTTAATGACAATCTAGAAATAGATGAGTCCTTCGGATCTTCATAATTTATAGATTTATACGCTAAAAGATCATATCGAGAGTATTTTTTTATTTTTTTTTTTAGTAATAACTCCCCTTGAAAATTCTTTTGTTTTTCGTACTTCATTAATAAGTCTTTTTCCTTTTCACAGGAATCCTTTTTATTTAAACCCTTATTTTCAGTCATACATCGTTGATTAACAAGATTTCTCCTTTTTTTTGATATTAATCTAGACCATCTTATCGGAGATAAATCATTTTGATAATGACCCGCCTTTAACAACCAGTTTTTCCATGGATTCGTTATAAAAGTAATGTTTTTTTTATGTCTTAATTCGGAATGAAAAATTCCTTGTACTTCAAAAAAATACTTTCTTTTTTTTTTTAGAAAAGAAGCTTTTCCATCATCTCGAAGAGTGGGTCTTAACTTATATAAGTTAATAAGTAGGGTTTGTGATATTTTATAAAATATATATGCTTGTGACAAAGAGGATAAGTCACCAAAAATCTGTCTTTTCATATTAGTAGCAGTCTCTTTTATATTCGAAATAAAGTTAATCCCTTTTTTATTTTTCTTCAATTTCATAATTTTATCTTGATTTTCTTCATTATCTTGGATGTCTTTATGAATAAGGTTTCTGACTGATTCAAGAAAAAGTTGTGAATTCATCCTGAGAATATTAATGATAGATAGAACAGTATATATGGCTTTTTTTTCAATACAAATTTTTTTAAAATACTGGAATTTATAGAAAAATTCATAATTTCTTCTTTTTATTCTAGATTCTAATCTTTTCAGATCATAACTTCTTTTTTTATAATTCATTTTTGTCTTTGAGATTAGAAAAACAGTTTTATTTTTTTTTTTTTTTGTAATTTTTTTTATTTGAGTTATGATTGTACTTGTTCTATTGGTCAAATCTTGCATTCGTTTTTCGGGCAGTGAAGAATTTGTCCAACCCGTAGGTATAGGTATATGTCTAATTTGAGTAGAGGGTTTATGAATTATCTGATTGTTGGTTATTAAATCTTTTTTAGTTTCATTCAATTCATATAGTCCGGTAAATACTAAAAAAATTCTCATTAGTTCTTTTAGTTTTGCCTTCAATTTTAAAAGGGAAAAGGACCTTTTTTTGAGAACTTTTTTTTTCCTTTCTTTTGATTTTGTGACATTTGTAAAAAACTTTGTTCGTTGTTTTAAAGCCCTTATAACTAGAAACCACCTCTTTTTCAACATTTTTATTTTTTTTTTGAGTTTCTTAAAAATGGGTTTAAAATCAAAGGAATAAAGTCCTTTTTCGTTTCGAGGAGGACCAAAAGGACTTTCTGTTGTCTTGCCTAAAACCGTTAAGAAGCCGCCAAAATTCTTTTTTTGCCCTTTCTTCTCTTTCATTGGATCCTTTTGAGTGAATTGTAACTTAGATCTGTGCCAAGGTTTCAAACGAAAAGGAAATAGGATTTTTATTTGAATACCTTCCATTAACCAGTTTCTCGGAAATTCTTTTTCTGGTAATGGAATTCCATTAAAGGTGCATTTAATATGTATTTCTCTATTCAAATCTCTAAAATCCTCCGACCATTCTGGAGATTGAAATAAAAGTATACGAATAATATTTTTAGCTATTATCAATAAAGGTAAGATTATATATTTTCGAAGAATGGATTTGGTTACTAACAAACATCCTCTTGTTAGTTGCGAAAAGGTAACGCTATCCCAAACTTTAACTCTTTTGACCCGTGCTTCTTCCTCTCTTTTATCCTTCTTTTCTTTTTCCTTTCTTTTATCTTTCTTTTCTTTATCCTTCTCTTTTTTATCCCTTTCTTTTGTTGTTTCTTCAGGATAATCTGAAATAAAAAATTTTTTATTTTTACCTATTA